ATAAAATTACGTGGATAGGAACTAAAAAAAAAGAGATATTGAAGTAGTTCTGATAATTCACGAATATTATTATTTCAATTCTGGGTTCTTAGTTACTTTGACTGAATAAATTTTATCGATGGAATAAGTAAGTCATAATTCATTGGTTCGTTGTATCATTAACTATTTCTTTATTTTTTTTTGTTTTGGTGCGAGGAACTTATCATGAATCCACTGATTTCTGCCGCTTCCGTTATTGCTGCTGGATTGGCCGTAGGGCTTGCTTCTATTGGACCTGGAGTTGGTCAAGGTACTGCTGCGGGACAAGCTGTAGAAGGGATCGCCAGACAACCAGAGGCAGAGGGAAAAATACGAGGTACTTTATTGCTTAGTCTGGCTTTTATGGAAGCTTTAACAATTTATGGACTCGTTGTGGCATTAGCACTTTTATTTGCGAATCCCTTTGTTTAATCCTACAAATAAAAATCCATATATATTTATTTTTTTATTTCCTTGGATTTGCTGCTCTTGCTTTTTTCGAATTCTATTCAGATTTCAATTTCGTTCGGACAACAACCCATGTAAAGGACTTATTGGGCAAAAGGAATTGGCATACCAATTCGCTTTCTTCCTTTACTCTCTTAATCCAATGGAATTTTAAGAAGTATTGGAACAAACGAGATATTTCGAAACTCACATAACATAAGACCCGATACCTAATTCTAAAATTCTAATAAGTATTATTCTTATCTTATTGGAAATTTACAATTGAAAAAAAATCAATTTCTAAATCAATATTATTTTTTACTCTATTTAGTAGTATTTAGAAAGAAAAATACTAGAATAAATAAAAAAAAATATAGACAATTAGTCTATCTATAAGAATAAGAAAGAGGAGATCATATGAAAAATGTAACCGATCCTTTCCTTTCCTTGAGTTATTGGCCATCCGCCCGAAGTTTCGGGTTTAATACCGATATTTTAGCAACAAATCCAATAAATCTAAGTGTAGTGCTTGGTGTATTGATTTTTTTTGGAAAGGGAGTGTGTGCGAGTTGTTTATTTCAAGAATAAGCTGTATCCAACCAACTGCACTTTATGTTTTGGTATAACTAGGAAAGAAAAGGTGCATGATTCCGCGAATTACTTCTGAATAAATTAAGAAATCATATTTAAGAACCATAGCATTTCGTGAGTCATTGGTAAATTTACTTTGATTCTCTATCAACCAATAATGTGGGACCATTAATAGGGTTAAGGCTAAATCTTTTGAAGTTCAGATACAAGCATGGTACTCTTTCTACTACTATGTTAATACATAAATGTTTTCAAAATAAAGAGTTGTAATTTTTTTCGATATAAAACACTCATGTCGATAAAAAACTGATTTGAACCCTTTATTTGATTGGAAAAAATTAGAAAAAAAAAATAGGTATTTTAACCCCCCCCCTTTTTTCTCTTTTATCCAATGCTAAATGGATGACCTATGTTATATATAAAGTAAGAGGAATTCTTTGGATTTGAAGAAAAAAAGAAACAACTTTGCTGACAATTATTTATTTGGTCAGAAGAGTCCTCGGAATATTATTTTCTTGGATTAGTGATCACTTTCGATATTTTTCTATTTGAATATGAATAGAGGACAAGCTCATTATATTAAAAAAAAAGATATGGGAATAAGTAATTGAGCATGAGAGCCAAATGAATTGAAAGATTCATGTTTGGTTCGGGAAGGGATCGTGGAAGTTTTGAAATGAATGGAAAGATAATCTACTTTCATTAAGTGATTTATTAGATAATCGAAAACAAAGGATCTTGAAGACTATTCGAAATTCAGAAGAACTACGCGGGGGGGCCCTAGAACAGCTCGAAAAAGCCCGGTCCCGCTTACGAAAAATAGAAAAGGAAGCGGATCAGTTTCGAGTGAATGGATATTCTGAGATAGAACGAGAAAAATTGAATTTGATTAATTCAACTTCTAAGATTTTGAAACAATTAGAAAATTACAAAAATGAAACCATTCATTTTGAACAACAAAGAGCGATTAACGAAGTTCGACAACGGGTTTTTCAACAAGCCTTACAAGGAGCTCTAGGAACTCTGAATAGTTGTTTGAACAACGAGTTACATTTACGTACCATCAGTACTAATATTGGTATGTTTGGAACCATGAAAGAAATAACGGATTAGTCCTTCTACTGCAGGCATTATTTTTTTCTTTTAAACAAAAAAGAATTAAGAAATATTTATATTTATGGTAACCCTTCGAGCCGACGAAATTAGTGATATTATCCGTGAACGTATTCAACAATATAATAGAGAAGCAAATATTATAAATACCGGTACAGTACTTCAAGTAGGCGATGGCATTGCTCGTATTTATGGTCTTGATGAAGTAATGGCAGGTGAATTAGTAGAATTTGAAGAAGGTACGATAGGCATTGCTCTGAATTTGGAATCAAGTAATGTTGGTGTTGTATTAATGAGTGACGGTTTGATGATACAAGAAGGAAGTTCTGTA